TCCGCCTATTCTTTTTTGTTTAGTATCGAGTCGAATTTTCTTATATTACAACAATAAAGAACTAGTAATTGTTTTCTATTCTAGGACATTGAAATCTGAAAACAGTGACATAATCATACTGCTCTAATTTATTGGGTTTGAAAAAAAAAAGTCAAATAGTCTTCTTCACAATATATATATACTATGACTGACTAGTACTGCAGTACAAGGAATTCTCTAAATATGGTAGAAAAAGACTCGAAATAATCAAAGGTCCTTTTTCATAAATTTTTGATTATACAGAATAGAATTACGGGGAATTTATCAACTAAAATTTAGTTCTTTTTACCTGCTTAATATGTTGTTCGCGGACCTAGAAATTATAAATTCATCTCGGACAATTGCACCTTCTCAAATTGTTTCTTTTTAAGAACCAAAAATATTTGTGCCAAAATAATGGATGCCAAGAAGAACAAGAGACCTTGGACACGTAACGGATCTTGAAGTACTATTTCTGCATCCCCCTGACCAAATCCACCCACATTAGGATTACTCGTTAATGGTTGATCAAGTTTGATAGATTCACCCTCTGAAACAAGAAGTTCTGGTCCTGGAGGTATAATATCAATCACTTCACGTCCATCCGATGCATCCACTATAGTTATTTCGTATCCCCCCTTTTCTTTTCGTATGATTTTTTTGACTATCCCCGCTGCTGTAGCATTATACACATTATTATTACTCTTGCTCCCGTCGGGATAAATTTGACCCCTCCCCCTGTTCCCGCCTACATATATAGGATATTTTAAGAAGTGAACATCTCTCTCAGTAGCAGGATTGGGGGAAAGGATAGGAAAGGTGATTTCACTATATTTCTGACCGGGAACAGGGCCTACCACAAGAATATTTTTTTTTGTGGGACGATAGCTTTGAAAAGAGAGATTACCTAGCTTTTCTTTAATCTCAGGCGAAATACGATCGGGGGGGGCCAATTCAAAGCCCTCCGGTAAAATAAGAACAGCCCCCACATTCAAAGCCCCCTTTTTACCATTAGCAAGAACTTGTTTCACTTGCATATCATAAGGAATTCGAACAACTGCTTCAAATACAGTATCGGGAAGTACCGTTTGTGGAACTTCAATATCCACGGGCTTATTAGCCAAATGGCAATTGGCACATACAATACGACCAGTTGCTTCTCGCGGATTTTCATATCCCTGCTGTGCAAAAATGGGATATGCATTTGAAATGGGTGCTCGAGTTATTATATATATCATGAGCGATACGGAAATGGATCGAGTAATCTCTTCCTTTATCCAAGAAAAGGCATTTCTAGTTTGCATGGTCCAATCATTGATCCTGAAAATTTCTACAATAAAATTTGGTAGGTCACTGGCATAGTTCCCTATCCATGATTCTGCTATTTACTGAAAAGATTTTCCTGGAATATGGGAAGAATCCCTTGGGTGGTGGCTAGAAAGAAAAAGATTTGAATGTTGTTTAGCTTTTGTACAAAATTCAAAAAAATAACAAACTTTCCAATTTGATCAGTGGATCTTTTTTCAGTCATTCATTGAATGATAAATCACTACAAGTGACGGAGATACGCGATTTAAATAACGGAAAATCCAATATTTTAAAATTGTATCTAAAATGACTGGAAAAGTGGAAACAAGACCAGATATAATTTGATCATTCTGAGCAAATCCAAAATCTTTATAGACAGAACCAATCATTAGTTCCCAACCATGGGTCGAATGGAATCCTATACATAAATCAGTTAATAAAAGAATAGAAAAAGCTTTTATTGTGTCACTTAAGTTATATAGGAATTCTTGAACCCACGAGTTAAGAATAAGAAGTTCTTGATTACCTAGACTGGAATAACCAGTTAGAATAACGAAACAGAGTATGTTTGTCGAGAAGTGCAAAATCGCATGGATACGATCTTCGTTGTGCGTCTTGATCAATTGGATGGTTTCTTTGTGGATTTCGGTACGAAGATTTTGTAGACGTGTTTCCGGGTATTCCTTTAGCATTTCATCCAAGAGGAACAGTTCCTTGAATTCTATGAATTTTTTTAGAATATTCTTTTCTTGAATGATATTCAAGAAAATTTCGGATTGCCTAGTATTCCACCAATTAGTAACCCAAGATTCCAGACTTTTCTTAAATGTGAAAGAGATGCACCAGGGCAAAAAGACTATAGGTGTAAGATATAGAAACGGAATGAATTCTTTCTTTTTTGCCATTTTTCGTCTTTATTTAATGAACTCAGCTTCATCTCATTCGTCAACTCTATAGGATGATAATAATGTTTCTATCAAGCATAAGTTCTATTACAAGTCATAGAAAATCTATAATCTATTCCCGCGTCTTTTTATTTTCAATTCGGGAGTTAGTCCTTGAATTTAGAAAGAATACAGAAATAGACTAATTAGAAAGAATACAGAAATAGACTAAAAAATCGAAAGAATCCACTGCCAATTTTTGAATGAAGAAAAAAATATTGTTTCAAAAAATATCAATTGCTAAGATTCGAAGCAATTACCCCTTTTGATGAATACACGGAGGAGCACTTCGCGTAATGAATATTAGTCGGATTTCGAAACCAAAGAAGGCCCCTTCTATCAAAACCAAATAGAAAAATTTCGAAAAAAAAAAGAAATTTTCCCTAAGGAAGCATTCATTTTTTCAGTTCATTTCTTTTTTTTTTCAAAGTACTTCAATTGGTACACGCAAGAAATAGGCCAATTCTGCAGCTTTTTGTTCAATTTCTCGTGAAGTCAAATTCTCGTCAATACGAGTCAAGGGAATGGCCCCCTGTCCTATGATTTCCATATAAAGGATACGACGAGTATAAATACCCTCTTTAACTTCTATTCTGATGGACTGAATATCTTTCATAAGGAATCGGAGAAAAATACGACGATTTTTTCCGGGAAATCCCCAACGAAAAATACACACTATTCCCGCTTTTTTATCGAATCGATCATAACCACTACCCACATTCCACCAAATTGTACACCACAAATAAGAACTAATAAAGAGACCCGCGATTCCATAGAAAGACATCACGATTCCTTGTGGAAAAAAAAGAATTTGCTGAGACGGAAATAAAGATAACAAATTCCTACCAAGATAACTGGAAGTTCCAACCAATAAGAACCCTAATGAACCTAAAAAAAGGATAAAGGCCCAGCAGAAATTACTTGTTTTTCGAGACCCAGCTATAAGTTCTACCCATATACGTTCTGATCGCCAACTCATATTAGATCCAGTTCTGTTTTATTGGAATTGGGAGAATAAAAAACCCAAGCAAATGAATTTTACTTTACTTTTCTTTGTTTCCGAAGTAACTCTCATCAACTAGCAGTAAACCTTTAGGAGTAATTCATCGAATTGCTTCCAGATCTAAAAAAAATATATCTGATTTGTGCCTACTGTCCGTATCTAAAAAATCTTGTTCTTTTGAACATAAAGAAATAAAGAAGCCATTGCAATTGCCGGAAATACTAGGCCCACTAAAGGCACAAAAATGGAGGGTAAGTTTATCATAGAATGGGTATCTCGATTTAATATTTGTACCTGTTATATATATTTATATATATTTCATTTTTTTCTTATATTGTTATAAAGAAAGATAGTCTATAATCACTAGAATTCAAATATACTTAGTATGACTCAATGGATAACTTTTTTCGATAAGTATATTTGATAAATTATACTCATTATATAGACTGAATATATATTCTATATATATTCAGTCTATATAATGAGTATAAATGAGTATATTGAGTATAAAATATAATAAAAAAGAAATAAATTAATAAAAAATGGAATCAAAAGTGCAAATAGAATCTAATTCTATATTATAGAATTAGATTCTATTTAATTAATTATATAAATTATATATATATGATTATAATATATAATTATAAACATAAGGAATGTAAAACGTAGAACTAAATAAATGGATTGATTTCGCCTTCTATTTCTCCAAGAAACATATGTATGATAATACACCTTTTAATTTATTTTATTTGGAATTAAAAAAAAAAAAAGAATAAAAAAATCTTTTAGGTTCTGCTAGATTTTAAATTTTGAGTCAAAGGCAAGAAAGCATGGAGCTGAAATAACTCACTTAAAACCCCCTTTAAAGGGTTACGCGGTACGATTGAATCAAATAAGCCCTTATGGAATAAATATTCAGCTGCTTGTGAACCTTCGGGTACTGTCTTATTCAACGTTTGTTCAATTACTCTTTTACCCGCAAATGCAATGTAAGCATTGGGTTCGGCAATAATGATATCCCCCAACATGCCAAAACTAGCTGTCACCCCACCAGTAGTAGGAGATGTAAGGATGGATACATAGAATAACCTTTTATTTGTTTGATAATCATATAAAGCAGAAGATATTTTAGCCATTTGCATCAAGCTCAGACTTCCTTCTTGCATACGTGCTCCTCCGGACGCACATACTAGAATAAGAGGTAAAAGTTGATTAGCAGCATATTCGACCAAACGGGTGATTTTCTCACCTACTACGGATCCCATACTACCCCCCATAAACTCAAAATCCATGATCCCCATTGCTACAGGAATACCGTTTAGTTGACCTGTGCCTGTTTGAACAGCCTCAGTTAATCCTGTCTTTCTTTGATAAGAATCCATACGATCCTTATAAGGTTCCTCTTCCGAATGAAATTCAATGGGATCCAGAGAGACCATGTCTTCATCCATAGGATTCCAAGTACCTGGATCAATCGAAAGTTCGATTCTATCTGAACTGCTCATTTTCAAATGATATCCACAGTGTTCACAAATATTCATTTTTGATTTAAAAAATTTCTTATAATTTAATCCATAACAATTTTCGCATTCAATCCATAAATGCTTGTATTTTTGAGTTTCATCGAGATCATTAGAACTCTCTCTTCTAGTTAAATAATTATCATTTATATCATTTGTGATAGTTATTATACTAGAACTCTCGCTTTCACTACTATTTCTGCCCTTACTACAAATGTAATAATAAAAGTGACTGTCATTGTATTTATCACTCTCACCTAAAATGTGACTACCAATACAGATTTGAGAACGAAGAAAACTCTCAATGCAACTATGAATGTCATTATTCCAACTAGATTTAGTATCATACACGTAATGATCATGATGTCTCTTAGAGACATTATTCAGATAGCTAGAATTCTTATAACTATAAAAAAAACTTTCTGGTTCACTTAGAAAAGAATGATCATTGTCAATCTCCAAAATTTGATTTTCAATATCATAATATATGGAATAACTGTTCCTCTTGCTATTGTTATCCCTAACTAAAAGAATTTTATCAGATAGGAAATTCCGGATGTTCCTGACACCGACTAAATAATCAACATTACTGTAACTAGAATTGTCACTATCATTCCAGCTAGGAAAGTTTTTTTCCATATCAATAAAAATTAGGTCTTCACTTACACTGGTATTTTCAATAGGACCAAAACTATCCATTGATTTACTTAGCCCACACCCGTATTCTAACTGCCTATTAAACAACATAGAATTGAACCACCATTTTTCCATAGAGTTTTTTTCCTCTATTAACATTAAAATACAATAGATGAATAGTCATTCGATGAAAAATCATTAAACATTAAAATGGAATATCTTTTATATTATATCTCATTTGTTTACTATCAAAAAAAGTATATAAATCCAATCACTAGGATTGGTAACTGATAATAATAACGAGCGAGTGGTATAAAAAAAAAAAAAAAATGATTCTTTTTCGTGAGAACCTGGAGTATTATTTCACTATATATGTCACTATATGTGCTGGAATTCTTTTTCAATTCGATTATTTTTCCCTTTTTATTATAGAAAACGTATTCTAATCTAATAGAAATTCGAATATTTAAATTCAATAATATATTGAAAAATATAATAACAATAATCAAATAAATAATAAAAAGATATAATATAGATAATATAATCTAGAATACAATTCTATTAATTCTCTTCTCTTTTATATAATAATAATAAATCTCTTTTATAAAATAATATTTATATAATAAAAAAAAAAAAAAAAAATCACCTCATTGGGGGTAATGGATTTATAGACCCAATTACTTCATTTAGTCAGTATTCATTTGCCTTTTCCTATATCTTCTATCTCTATCCATTTTTTTTTCATTTTGAATTGAAGACCGATAAAAATCCATTTTTGTGGCTATCCAAAACATCATTTTATGTCAACAATAAGAAATATAAAATTAGGTATGGAGAGCGGGAGGGGGGATAAAAAGAAAAGAGTTCTATAAATCTATATACAAGTCATCCACACCCTCCTTCTTTTTAATTTCATTAATTGAATTTCGTTTGTTGAGTAGGGGAAAGCTCCAAAAAAACACCTGCCCTTTTTAAAATATCCTGAACAGTTCCTGTAGGTTGAGCGCCCTGTTCAAGGAAATATAGAATAACAGGAATATTTAAATAGGTTTGATTCTTTATTGGATCATAAAAACCCACTTTCCGAAGATCTCTTCCCTCTCTTCGGGATCGAACATCAATTGCAACGATTCGATAAACGGCTCATTGGGATAGATATAGATGAACAATACACCCCCCCATAGAAACGTATAAGAAGTTTTCTCCTCGTACGGCTCGATAAAATTCAAAAATTATGTCTATGTATAAAATTATTATGTCAAATAGATCAATAAAATCATGAAATCAATTAGACTGTGATTTAAGTTTTTTTCTTATTCTCTTTTTTGTTTCTAAAAAAAAAAAAAAAAAAAAATAACTCCTTGTATTCGCAACCTCATAACTCAAATTGGATAACTCTCAAATAACTTAAAGGAAAACAAAAACCTTAGGTATTTCATTTATTGAGCGGTCTCTACCCCCTTTTCTTGCCCGTCTTATTTAGAATCCATGTTTTTCTTCATTCTAATAGAATGGTTATTCTAATGGAATTGTTGAGACAATTTGAAAATGGTATTTGCTTGTTCCAGGATCTTTTAGCTTTTCCTTGAATCATTAGGTTTAGACATTACTTCGGGGATCCTTAATCGTTTCCAAAATGGCAGCAACATACCATTTCTTTTTCTTTCTCTCAACGAATCATACAAATAGAGGGTTGATTCCCGCGATACACTTTTGATCGAAATAGTTTTACCAATTCCAACAAATTTCACTTTTTCTTTAACCTTGCTCAAATTGGATCTTTTCGATTTCTCTATCAAAAATATACTTACGAAGTTGTTCTAACTTATTAATTTTCACTAACCTTAGATACTTGCCCCTGAGAAATGAATCAACTCGAGCTCCATCGTGTACTATTTACATCATCAACCCCTCTCCCGTCCCCCAAACAAAGAGTTCTAGTGGAACAGAACAAACGATGTCGAGCCAAGAGCACTCCATTTCTATATACTAAAAAAATGGCGGATGTAAGAATCCACAGCTAATCTAATCATGTCTTTCAAGTCGCACGTTGCTTTTTACCACATCGTTTCAAACGAAGTTTTACCATAACATTCCTTTAGTTTGGATCCGGTATGTAATTGATTCAATTATGAAATCGTGAATAGTCATTGATTCAATCGATACATAATAATCCATCCTTTTTACTTCTAGGTTTTCCTTCTATATGAATGGACAATTTCGAAATCTAAAGGAAAGAAGTAAAAAAAAAACTAAAATTAAATCGATATTGTATGAATAAATTTTCTATTCGATTTGATAGTTTGTTTTTGTAAAATAGAAAAAAAAAAAAGAATTTATTCAATTCAAATATATATTTATTCAATTCAAATATATATTAATATATATATATTCTATATTAGAAATAAAATAAAATACATATATATAATAAAAGAGAAATAGATATGAAAAAAGAAGCATTTTAATTAATATATTAAATTAATATAAATCCATATATTGTTTCATATATATTTATTATAAGATTATCCATAGTGATTACAAAAAAAAAAAAAAAATAATAATCGACTTTGAAGATGTAGATTCAAAAGCGACTCGATTTAGATTAGAGACGAATGGTAAAAAAAGGGGTTCATTTTTTTTTTATCCTGAGATACTATTTGTATTCAAATAGTATATACATCATGAATGGATATGCTCTGGGACGGGAGGATTCGAACCTCCGAATAGCGGGACCAAAACCCGTTGCCTTACCGCTTGGCCACGCCCCATTTTTGATTCGACATTAATAAACACTATTATTGGTATTGGTTGTTCGTCAATTCCACCTCAAGAAATCCATAGAATAAATTGTTGCTACGAGTTTGATATGCGTAGATATAGAATCAAACTGAAATTATTGATCATTACATAGAATTCAATTAAGATATTGTATGAAAGTCTCATTTCTTCTTTTTTTTGTCAGACTGGAAAGATTTTGAACTAGATAAGTTCAAATTAAATAAGGATTTTGCAGGGTCTGATTGTATTTGATTTTTTTTTTAGTTTTAATAATTTATTAAATAATAATAATATTGATTATTATCTATAATTAATATATCTATTAATACTAAAATATACTAAAATACTTATTTTTAGTATTATATTAATTATTTTATTTCAAATTTATATATATATTATTCCATATTTTAGTGGAATATATTTTTTTTAATTCTAATATTATACTCTATATTAATATCATTAGATCTATATTAATATTATTAGAATATAATATTAGAATAGAAATCTATATTATATATGTATATATATAATTCTTAATATATTCTAATATAAATTAGACATATATATACAATAATATACAATAAAGATTGTAATAATAAAAAAAATTATTTTCTTAAAGAACAAAATGTTTGTTATGCTTAATCTCTTTAGTTTGGTCTGTATTTGTATTCACTCCGCCCTTTATTCAAGTGGTTTTTTCTTGGCGAAATTACCTGAAGCCTATGCTTTTTTGAATCCAATTGTGGATATTATGCCAGTAATACCTGTACTCTTTTTTCTTTTAGCTTTTGTTTGGCAAGCTGCTGTAAGTTTTCGATGAGATCTTGAATTTGAATAAATGTCCTAAAAAAATTCGGAATTTATTCGAAAACAAAAATTCGAACATTTTAACAATTTAAAAGATCAGATAAGTCTTACAGTGTGAATCCTCGATTCAAATATTGAAATTTTTTGATAGACAAAAAAAATCTGGACCATCTCATTATTCCCTCATTCTTACGTTTTTTCCACTGAGAAATCCTTCTATTTTTAGATTTGTATTAGATTTGAGTCCACCACCAGTACCTGGGTTGTGGATATGAAAGAAAATCTTTTGTAATACAAATATTGGTAATAGTATATTGGTATTGGTAATACTATATTGGTAATAGTAATAAAGGGCTCGGCTCTTCCTACAAAGAAAGAAATTTCCGAATTTTTTTTCTATTTCCTTGAAATCACTTCATTTCTTAGAAACTTTGTATCAAAAGAAACATAATGTGTTATATAAGAGAATCTATTCTCTTTTCTCTTTCTCTGTCGTTTTTTTTTATCTTGGAGATTTTGTAATGCTTACTCTAAAACTATTTGTTTACACGATAGTGATATTCTTTGTTTCTCTTTTCATCTTCGGATTCTTATCTAACGATCCAGGACGTAATCCAGGACGTGAAGAATAAAAAAAATATTTTAAGTTTTCTATGTTTTCCTTGCTTGTGCTAGATTTTGAAAAATTTTTAGGATTTTATATCTATTATACATCTTTAAGTGGTAAATAGAAAAATCAAACAAAGAAAACAAACAAAGGAAGCTCCATAAGTTCAAAAGAAAAAATACCAAATCATGGACGGAAACGGAAAGAGAGGGATTCGAACCCTCGGTACAAAAATTCGTACAACGGATTAGCAATCCGACGCTTTAGTCCACTCAGCCATCTCTCCCAATTGAAATATATATATTATGTTTATGTTACATTGCATAAACAAACAAAACAAAAAGTAGGGCTTGAAAAAAGACTTTTTTATTTATATCTT